TTTAAATATAAACTTTAATGAACAGAGGCAAGAAAATAATCTATTTTTTATTGTGATTATCAATCGATTTGATAATAATGCAAGGATTACCAGTAATCCGTCTTGCTATCACTAAAGTGATATCCATATAGATATCAATATATCACTTGTGACTTTCTTTGTTACAAAACACTAATTTGAATCTAAAATTGAAATGATTAAAATGAAATCATAAGAAGGAATATGTAAGCTACCCACTTGATTTCCATGGGATTGTAGTTCAATTGGTCAGAGCACCGCCCTGTCAAGGCGGAAGCTGCGGGTTCGAGCCCCGTCAGTCCCGGCGGATTCAATAAAAAAAAAGACATAAACTCCCCCTTTTTTTCTGGGCAAGGGGGTCAAAATGGTTTCGTTTATCTTTTTGTTTTATTTTGCTTTTTTCATCAAGCAAAAGAAAGGGGTATTTCCATTATTTTAACTAGCACCAATTGATGGTAGAGAGACATATGTAAATTAGTATAATTATAATTATTGAGAGCATTCAACACTTCAAGAAAGAGATACTGTACGGGGTTTCCGCTTTTTGTCAATTAATCTCCCATTAACTCGTGTAGGAAAATGGAATAGGATAGCGTATAATACGTTTGCCAAGAGTACCTATATATACTTTTCTTTCTATGAAGTCAAGGAATTGGAAATAGTTCGAATCCAACCAAGGAAAGAGGATATTTCAAAAATAAAGATAAAATTAGTCTTCCCTAATGAATATGCTCTTTTTAAAGATTAGAGTCGATGTCGAAGAAAAAACTCGTAAGAAAATTTAAATAGTTAATTTTTTGGAATATTTGAGTTTTTTTACTGGGACTCGTCTTTATCACATTCCCTTTCTTTGTTTTCCAAAAAGATGGTAGACCCTTAAAAAATTTTTAAAATTGCAAATTGAACTTCGTACTTGTTTTCTCTATTTGATTTCTATTGTTTATTTAAGCTTCTTTAGAAGCTCTTTTTGTAAACAATCGAAGTAGAAAAGGTTTTTTATGATACTTCATCAGATGATTGTACAAGGAAAGTAAAGTACTAGGTTGTAGAAAAGAAAGCGGGGAAAAAGAATCATAAATAAATATTTTTTGATTGGATCAGGAATCTCATTATGTATTCGGTGTGGATAAAAGATCTTCCTATGTTATACTATTAAATTCTTGACGATGAATCGATTTTATAGCTCCGATATTGTTATTCATGATATTTCTTTCATTCGATATCATCGAAATCTAATTCATCTGAGTGAGTTTACAAGCGAAAGATTTCTCATCTCTATGGGATTAAATCCCGAGATATTCCAAAGAAAAAAAATAAATAATAAACGATTAAATTATGGAAGTCAATATTCTTGCATTTATTGCTACTGCACTCTTCATTCTCGTTCCTACTGCTTTTTTGCTTATAATTTACGTAAAAACGGTTAGTCAAAATAATTAATTTGAATACAATTTTACTATCAATGAAAAAAAGGGATTTCAATTTCTCGTCTTAAATGAAAGAAATGCATTAGACTCAGTAGTAGTATAGTAGTATCCTAAGGGGCCCGCTAGTATGGTAGAAAGAGATCTCTTTCTACCATACTAGCCATTATGGTTATTGTAATGTATAAAGATACAAGTGCAATATCTTAATATAAAGGAATCCACCTATATCTCTCTTTTTCTTTATAAATGTCAATATAAATTAAATAGAAATAGAATATGAAATGTATGTACATACTTTCTCAATTTCATTTGTTTGATCCATTTAATACAGATAATCCGAATTCGATGGAAACTTCTTCAGATTTCGAAAAGGGGTTACCCCATGAATGGTTAACGGTGTAAACCCTGATATAAAAATAGAAAATGAGTCAATAAAACAAAACATAAATCCAATTTCTAAAAATAAAAAAAAAATCTAAAAAAAAATTGCCGACCGGTCTAGAAAACTAAAACAATTGATACAGGTTGATAGAGTTTGATTATTACCGCAATTAGGAGTACTTCTAGAGTCCACTTCTTCCCCACACTACGAGAGAGAGGGAAAATGTAAAAACTACCATTAAACCAGCCCATGCGAGACTTACTATATCCATGTGAATTCTGTCCCCTATTTCTATGAATATGAAGAAACTATTCCATTATTGTTCACTAATAATAGTGAAATCACTGGTGCAGAGTCAAAAAAAGGGAGAGGTATTTGGTCACCATTGATGAACTACTCCAAAAAATCCACTTATCTTATAATGAGTTATTCTTATTATAGAATTTCTAGTAGAATCGACAAGATGTAAACACAAGTAAAAGGATACTTTTCGAAGTATCCAAGGAATCTGACTCACATGTGAAAAGAATAAGACTTTTTCTTTCTTTTATCGTTTTTTATTTTTGGGAGTAAAACGAAAGGCAATTCTTCATCTAATATTGATTGAATGTCTGAGCATTCCGAGACTTTCATGAGTCTGTATCCAAAGTATCTTAGGTCCTTTCCAAAACTATTAATTTAATTCCCTCTCTGGCTATCCAATCTAATTGAAGACTCAGACGGATTTCCCTCCACTACTTTAAGTTTTCCTTGAATCTGATAAGCAAAACTTTAGGTTAGAGAATAGAACCTCGAGAGCTAGGGGCTTAGAATCACGAAAAGAAAGTATCAAGAGTCTTTTCCTACCTTTGTTATAATAGGGGATTTCAAGTCTGTTGTTGAGGCGGCACCCGGATTTGAACTGGGGAAAAAGGATTTGCAGTCCCCCGCCTTACCACTCGGCCATGCCGCCAAAACGATAGAAACTAGATTCAAATTTTCTCTTTTTTTTTCAACTCCGAAAAAAAAAGATAGATTTTCAGTCACAAAATATAGAATCCAGTACAAATCAGAACCATTAACTATTGACTGTAAATTCATGACCATTTTTGAATTCAAATCTACATTTTTTTATTTCTAATAATATAAGAAAATCATTAGAAATGGATAATCTATATTGAGTTTTTTCAATTAAAAAGAAATCTTCTTCAATTTCAATTATAACAGTAATGATGAGTATATGTAAACCCCAGAATCAGAACATACGTTACGTTGTGTTATAGAGCTATAGCTCTATAATGGGGTATTTTATCTCTCTAGGGATGCTTTTGAGGAGTAATTCTCAATAAATTTTTGTATTTCAATTTTTCATTGAATACATTGAAGAGAAAATTGAATTTTTGATAGAGCATGTGCTGTCCCAAATAGAACTGTACCACAATAAAAGAAGAAAAAGAGACATATATATCTGTGCATTCTTTTTTATTTTAATAATAAACAAAATTAATAAATAAAAAAAACACAAGTTTTCTTACCTACTTCAATTCAATGATATTCTAAATATTCTATTCAAAATAGGTAAAAATCAATCCCTTTTCTGCAAATATTTTTTTGAACAATGAAATACATGAAAAAGTAAAGTGGTTAAAAAAAAGTTTTCTATTTATTATATGTTTATCTGCTCGAACAGATCCAATCATGAATACATTTTTTTATGGTATGCAATCGAATTGGAATATGTAATATCATAGGTGAAAATGAAATGACTTTTTTTTCTAGTCTTTACAAAACTCCATAAGTTCCAGTGGTATTTCTCAATTCTGTTCCATTTGGATCTCTTTCTTATAAAAAATTCCAATTGAATCTAGTCTCCGTTCATACGTATTTCATATATTCCATATATCTTGGAGTTGGATAAAATTTCATGTGATTCAGTAAACAGAATAGAAATTCCATTATTGCTAGATCGAATTCTATGGATATGATTCGGTGAAGAATGAGAGATGGGATGGGATTTTTTCAATAAATGGATAAATGGGAAATTCAAAAAAGATGCTCGGGGATGGAAAAGAGGGAACATCTACAATACCCGGATTTAATCAGATACAATTTGAAGGGTTTTATCGGTTTATTGATCAGGGTTTAATAGAAGAACTTTCTAAATTTCCAAAAATTGAAGATATAGATCACGAAATTGAATTTCAATTATTTGTGGAAACATATCAATTGGTAGAACCTCTGATAAAAGAACGAGATGCTGTCTATGAATCACTTACATATTCTTCTGAATTATATGTATCCGCGGGATTAATTTGGAAAACCAGTAGGAATATGCAAGAACAAAGAATTTTTATTGGAAACATTCCTTTAATGAATTCCCTTGGAACTTCTATAGTAAACGGAATATACAGAATTGTGATCAATCAAATATTACAAAGTCCTGGTATCTATTACCAGTCAGAATTGGATCATAACGGGATTTCGGTCTATACCGGCACCATAATATCAGATTGGGGAGGCAGGTTAGAATTAGAGATTGATAAAAAAGCAAGAATATGGGCTCGTGTGAGTAGGAAACAGAAAATATCTATTCTAGTTCTATCATCAGCTATGGGTTCGAATCTAAGAGAAATTCTAGAGAATGTTTGCTACCCTGAAATTTTCTTATCTTTCTTGACCGATAAGGAGAAAAAAAAAATTGGGTCAAAAGAAAATGCTATTTTGGAGTTTTATCAACAATTTTCTTGTGTAGGTGGGGATCCCATATTTTCTGAATCCTTATGTAAGGAATTACAAAAAAAATTCTTTCATCAAAGGTGTGAATTAGGAAGGATTGGTCGCCGAAATATTAACTGGAGACTGAATCTTAATATACCTCAGAACAATATATTTTTGTTACCACGAGATATATTAGCAGCTGCCGATCATTTGATTGGGATGAAATTTGGAATGGGTACACTTGATGATATGAATCATTTGAAAAATAAACGTATTCGCTCTGTAGCGGATCTTTTACAAGACCAGCTCGGGTTGGCTCTGGCTCGTTTAGAAAATGTAGTTAAGGGAACTATAGGCGGAGCAATTAGGCATAAATTGATACCTACTCCTCAGAATTTGGTAACTTCAACTCCGTTAACAACTACTTATGAATCCTTTTTCGGGTTACACCCATTATCTCAAGTTTTGGATCGAAC